ATCCTCAACGGTTTGTGTAGCCATAAATCCTATTTATTTAATCATTGGTTGAGATCTGTTGACTTTGTATACCATTTCGTTGTAGTTGTAAATAAACGATCTTATTATAGATCCATTGTATTGTGATCTTGAAATTGTCTAAAAATGGAAATAGCAACCCTAATCGCCATCTTTATATCTGGTTTACTTGTAAGCTTTACTGGGTACGCCTTATATACCGCTTTTGGGCAACCCTCTCAACAACTAAGAGATCCATTCGAAGAACACGGGGACTAGTTGAAGTAATGAGTCTCCCTATATGGGAGACTCATTACTTCAATTGAAATAATGAAAAATTATTTTACTTTTTTAGTTGGAACCTTAGGTGGTTCTCGAAAAAAGATAGCGAAAAAAATTATCCCTAAAGTAGAGACTAAAAGGAATGTATAAACCAATGCTTCCATAGATTCGATCGTGGTTTACAATTATAGCTTCCACACCTATTCATTTGGCATCATTTACCATATAGTATAAAATATAAAGATAAAGAAAAGGAAAAGAAAAGATAGTGATTCAAGTCAAGATTTCTTAAGTACTCTAACCCTATGTCAAATAAAAAAAAGAGGCGAAAGATACCAGAGCAATCTTATATCAGACTACTTGTCTCCTTGTAGTTGGATCTCCTATTTTTTGGAATGTTCCAAATTCCACTTGAGCATCCAAATCTGGATCAATACCAGCAAAAACATCTCTGAACAAGGTTCTAGCGCCATGCCAAATGTGTCCGAAAAAGAAGAGCAAAGCAAACGTAGCATGACCAAAAGTGAACCAACCCCTTGGACTGCTACGAAAAACGCCATCAGATTTCAAAGTAGCCCGATCTAATTCAAAAATTTCACCTAATTGGGCACGTCTAGCATATTTTTTAACAGTCACAGGATCACTATAACTGACTCCATTGAGTTCGCCACCATAGAACTCAACAGTTACACCTACTTGTTCAACACTATACTTTGATTCTGCTCTCCTAAAAGGAACATCGGCTCTCACAATTCCGTCTCCATCCACCAAAACCACCGGAAATGTTTCAAAAAAAGTAGGCATACGACGTATAAAAAGCTCGCGCCCTTCTTTATCTCTAAAGACAGGGTGCCCTAACCATCCAACAGCTATTCCATCCCCGTTATCCATTGACCCTGCTCTGAATAATCCCCCTTTTGCCGGATTATTACCAATGTAATCATAAAAAGCTAATTTTTCGGGAATTTTAGACCAAGCTTCCGATAAACTTAGATTTTCGTCTAGTCCGGCACTAACTCTTCGGTATATTTCTTGCTGAAAGTATCCTTGATCCCACTGATAACGAGTGGGACCAAATAATTCGATTGGAGTTGTTGCTGAACCATACCACATAGTTCCAGCAACAACGAAAGCTGCAAAAAAAACAGCGGCGATACTACTGGAAAGTACAGTTTCAATATTGCCCATACGCAATCCTTTGTATAGACGTTGAGGCGGACGGACACTAAGATGGAATAAGCCCGCTAATATGCCCAATGTACCCGCTGCAATATGATGAGAGGCAATTCCTCCGGGAACAAAAGGATCAAAGCCTTCCGCGCCCCATGCAGGACTTACAGGTTGTACTTTTCCGGTTAGTCCATAAGGATCGGACACCCATATTCCAGGACCATACAAACCTGTTACATGAAATGCGCCAAAACCAAAGCAAGCCAACCCTGAGAGAAATAAATGAATTCCAAAGATCTTAGGCAAATCCAAAGAAGGTTTGCCCGTACGTTCATCGCAGAATATTTCTAGGTCCCAATACACCCAATGCCAGATAGCTGCCAAGAAGCACAAACCAGAAAACACAATATGTGCCCCTGCCACACCTTCATAACTCCAAATACCAGGATTCGTTATAGTTCCCCCTGAAATACTCCAACCACCCCACGAATTGGTTATTCCTAAACGAGTCATGAAGGGTATAACGAACATACCTTGTCTCCACATTGGATCGAGAGCGGGGTCAGAGGGATCAAAAACCGCTAATTCGTATAAAGCCATCGAACCGGCCCAACCAGCAACTAGGGCTGTATGCATTATATGGACCGAAAGTAATCGACCAGGATCATTCAATACGACAGTATGAACACGATACCAAGGCAAACCCATGGAAATACCCCTTTATCAAAAAAAAACTAGACACTATGTCACTTTATTTTATCGCATTGGAATTGGAAAAGACTATACTATGTACCTAACTTTTCAGTAGATTCTGTATGAGAAAAGGTTAATATTTATTCCGTTCCATTGAAAATAAGGGAAAAATTCTGTTCGTAAGAACAAAGAGAAGCGGATCTATTCTATACCCGATAAGTACCAATACGCAATGGGAGGATTACTCCTACTTTCGGGAAACAAATACATAGATACTTGTTTATCATTCCAACGATTGATACGTTAATTAAATTTTATCTTTATTCATTCTGTCTTACTCTATAAACCTTTCAATCTATGTATAAAAATCTATGTATAAAATACAATAAAGAGAAAAAGAGATAAAGATGATAAAGCCATTGTTACGTTTCCATATTAACGCGAAGTATAGTACTCAATTTTGTCTTTAAATTAATGCCCGTTGGTGTTCCAAAAGTACCTTTTCGGAATCCCGGAGAGGAAGATGCAACTTGGGTTGAGTTATAGTGCGACTTGTCAGACATATTGAGTCATATGGAATTTACCCGTTTTCTCCCCCGATCGAGATATCCTCTGTTTCGCCCAAGAAATATTGTATTGAGGGAAGCATCAATCATTCGGAGCGTGAAGTGTAATTAGATCAATTTATTTATATTTGCATTTTGGGATCCATATTATCAATTAGGAGGATTTATGGTTCACTTGGAAAAATAAAAATAAAGTATTCAGGCTCCGTTCAGAAAATACCAAATTGGTAATATATGTATGATTATTACTTGTATTATAAAGGATTCTTATCCTTACTATATTACTATAAGTAAGATGAGTTACTATAAGTAAGATGAGTTACTATAAGAGTGATTTCAAACGTCCAACCAATAACCAACAGAATAGCATGATGAATACATCAAATAGTTGAGTTGGGAAAAGACATGAAACGAATTGAAAAAAAAAGAAGTGGTACTGAGATTATTTGCCCTATATGTGCAAATAAAATTCGGACAGATCTTTTCCCGGAGTAGAACATGAACCTAAAAGAAATGCAAGGGCCCATTCAGGAACAAGAAAATTGCATCGTGATTTGAATTGAATATCGATGAAATAATACATCAATGAAAGAGATTAGTTCAATTTCAATAAGTTCAATAAATTCTTTTTTTTTATAGGTAAGGAAGCGAGAACACATCTCATGTTTTTTGAAAAATGGAAGAAAAACGTTTTTTTTAGAAAAACCTATTAAGTTAAAGAAAAAAGAAATAGAACAAGAATCGACACATTGATTCTTTTTTCTCCATTTCATTTTGATTTTGAACCGTATGCATCCAAAGGTGCGTGTACGGCTCCTAAAGGACTAAAGGATAGGATTTTGTCCTAATCAACCGACTTTATCGAGAAAGATTACTTTTTTTAGGACAAGAGGTCAAGGAGGAGATCTCGAATACTATTGTTGGTCTCATGGTATATCTCAGTATAGAAGATCAGACTAGGGATCTTTATTTATTTATAAACTCTCCCGGCGGATGGGTAATATCAGGAATAGCTATTTTTGATACTATGCAATTTGTGACGCCCGACGTGCATACAATATGCATGGGAATAGCCGCTTCAATGGCATCTTTCATCCTGGTCGGAGGAGAAATTACCAAACGTCTAGCATTCCCTCACGCTTGGCGCCAATGAGTTTTGATTTGAAAAAAAAAAAGAAACACTATGCCTTCGCCATATTGAATATGAATAATAAGTAATAATAGCATGGCACTTCGAATTCGATCTAAACAAACCATTATTTTATTGTTTTTTCATAACAAGAGATTTTGTATCGAGATAGTAGTATGAAACAAAGGGTATTTCCGATTTGTTGATTTTATGTGTCGGGAGTACATTTCAGCGTCACAAACTTTTTTTCTTCCACACCAGAAGTCTCTTTTTGATATTCATCTTATGAAAATGAAAGAGTACGAAAAAAAAAGATAAATTTTCCTTATTTGATCGTATCAGAAGGGAACTTTGGGATTGCTAAATCATAGATAAGATATCTATATAAAGCAACAGAACCATCATAGTATTTTTTACTCCTACGAAAGGAAGGGTGGTAAATGGATAATTCAACGATCTGAATCAGATAAATTATATTTCTTCGATAGAATAGAAGAGAAGAATAAAGTAAATTCCATTGCGGAGCCGTATGCAACATAGAAATGCCCGTACGGTTGTTCAATTCCATTTTCTTCTTTTTATTTTTTTTTATCCTTTAATTTAGCCCGATCATGCGAGATAGAAGAACCTGTTATATCAATAACATTAGGTTAGGATTATGATTCATCAACCTGCTAGTTCTTTTTATGACGGAAGATCAGGGGACTTTTTCAGGGAAACGAGACAGATAGTGAAACTTCGCGAAACCCTCACAAAGGTTTATGTACAAAGAACAGGTATGCCTCTTTGGGTTGTAGCCCAAGACATGGAAAGAGATATTTTTATGTCAGCAACAGAAGCCCAAGCTCACGGCATTGTTGATCTTGTAGGGGCGGATCCTGAGGATTTCGAGGATTTTTTATTGTAAATTTATTTCAAACCGTAATTGAATTTTTTGTGATTTTATATTGAATATAAAAAATTGATAATCATTAATTATCAGATTAATTCTCAGGTTAAGATCGATCTAAACCAACCCATTCCATTCTAATTTCTAATTATATATACAACGTATATATATATATACGACATGCCAACTATTAAACAACTTATTAGAAATGCAAGACAGCCAATAAGAAATGTTACGAAATCTCCCGCTCTTAGAGAATGTCCTCAGCGTCGAGGAACATGTACTAGGGTGTATGTGCGACTCGTTCAGATCATGAGTTCGAACAAATACAAATGAGAAAATTTTTCCAGTATTACTGAACGGCACCAATGAATAGAGTAAATGGAAAAGATTTTTCATATATCTATATTGTGTATTGTGTATGGAATTTATGGTTTCCATTGGTGTAAATCCAATCACCTAAATTTGAGATGAAAAGCAATTCCCCATAGGTAGTAAATAGTTATCCATTAAGCGGAGGAAATGGTATCATAAGAAGCAAAAAGATTATGCTCCCATTGTTAAAAGAACGGACTAAGAGGGTCAGCTACCTAGCCAACTTTCCTAATTAAATGCCGTTACTGTATAGATAACTCTTATTGTGAAAAGAGCTATTACTCTATAATTGATAATTGATGGGTAGAGCCAAAGAGTGTGAACTATACAAGTTCACAATACCATTTGATTAAATGAAAGAAGAAGCTCCGGTGTATAGAGAGGACCTCGCCGTTTAAGAAATAACCATAGAAACGAAGGAACCCACTTTTTTTTAGTATCATTAGAATTTATTATTTTCAGGTGAAATGCCTGAAAGGAATAAAAAATGGTGGTAAGGAAGGTTATAGTAGCAAAAGCCATTCGAATTCATATTTTATATATCGGAATAATCCGTTTTGTTATTCATCGACCAAGGGGGATAAAAGGATGGCTGAAAGAATAGAAATCAATTAGTTATTCATTAAGGTTTAATTTGATTCAATGACAAGAGTTAGACGGAGATATATAGCTCGTAGACGTCGAACAAAAATTCGTTTTTTTGCGTCAACCTTTAGAGGGGCTCATTCGAGACTTATTCGAACGATTACTCAACAAAAAATTAGAGCTTTGGCTTCCTCTCATCGAGATAGAGGCAGGCAAAAGAGGGATTTTCGTCGTTTGTGGATCACTCGGATAAATGCAATAACTCGCGAAAGGTTGGTATTGTATAGTTATAGTATATTAATACATAATCTGTACAAGAAGCAATTGCTTCTTAATCGTAAAATACCTGCACAAATAGCTATATCAAATAAGAATTGTCTTTACATGATTTCCAACAAGATCATCAAATCAAATTCAAATAAAGTAGATTATAAAGTCATGTACAGTAAAGGAATGATTGAAACGAAACAGAATTCCCCGGAGTGACTTCTCCGGGAAGATAGAATAAAAATCACTTAAAAAAAAAATGGGAATTCTTTTTTCTTTTAACACTGGAACCCACTCTTCTAGATTCTAGGCCTTTTCGAACAAAAAACACATCTGAGCTTGAGTTACAATTGGAGTTTGGAGTCAATCGAGGAGTATGTCTATTTTTTTTTTCTAGGACGAGTAATTCGAGTTCGGGGGATCGACTCCGATTTTTTATTCTTAAATAGTCTCTCATTATTAAGAAAGGGTAACAAAGATAAAATACGGGCTTGCTTTATAGCAATAGTAATTAATCGTTGTTGTTTCAAAGTCAATCTATTCACCCGTCTAGATAATATTTTCCCTTGTTCACTAATAAATCGACTAATTAAACTCATGTTTCTATAATCGATTCGATCCCCCGATCTAATTGGGGGCAAACGCCTACGAAAAGATCGTTTGGATTTGCGAAAAGATTGCTTGGATTTACGAAAAGATTGTTTGGATTTATCCATGGTTTATTCCTTATCTCTAAAATTCTATTTCTTTATTTTATTTACTTCAGATCCTACCAAAATAGGCTTTGATTTGTATGCATAATGTATACACATTATTCATATTCTATATTAAAAATTAAATCTATATTAAAAATTAAAATTAAATATATGTTAAGCTCTTTTTCTTCTTTGACTTGAAAAGAACACATATGTGTTCCGTTCAATCTATTTCTTGATTTCCCCATGAATCGTATGCTTGTGACAATAGCGACAAAATTTTCTCAATTCTAATCGACCAGGCGTATTGTGTCGATTCTTTTGAGTAATATATCTAGAAATACCCGGCGATTCCTTATTGACATCATTTCGGGCACAACTGGTACATTCTAAAATAACTATAACTCTTACATCCTTACCCTTAGCCATAAACCCCCTTTGAATTTTGTATCGGCTTAACTCTTACATTTTCGATCCGAGCTGAAGAAGAAGAAAACAAAAGTAAATTAAATAGAAGTTACTAACTAGAAATGGAATTTTCTAAAAATTTAGTTGCAATTATCATTAAATTCTTATTTATTCAAATTTAAAAATTAATATTAATGTAATTAAGTAAAAATTTTTATTTTATATTTTATAGAGTAATAAAATAATAATTTTATGAAGTAATAATTAAGTAATACAATTTATTTCTAACTATCAATTGTTCCTATCCTAAATCCACTAAATTATTATTCTTATTTAATTTAAGTATCTTCTTTCTATGCTATGATTTCGCGGAACCCTCCCTAGACTGGATCCACATTTAAATTTTAGGTCTCCCAAATTCGATCTTCGATCTATCACATTTTTGTTGAGGTTCCATACACTTTTTTTCTTTTCTCCCTATCCTAAAGCTAAGGAACTGAAATGAAAGAACTGAAAAAGGAGGGAGGAAATTCGAAATTTGAGTCATGTAGAATTGTATCTCTAATTTTATTCATTTCTTCACATAATCAATAACTAGAATCAAAAAAATGGGAATGACAAGGCATCCGGGAATAAACGATTAATCTCTATCAATAGGCCTGCTAAAGACCCAAACCATAGAGTACTTAGCACAGGTGCTACGGAGAGATATGTTTTTATATCTCGCATTGAAAATCCTCCTTTCCTATGGATTGTAATACATATGTGTATATGGTCAGATGTTGTAGTTCAAGATCATTTGTATTTATTTTACACAGAATTCCGAATTAAATGCTAAAATAGATATGTACAATTAATCAATAAATGAGATTTTCATCTAATCCCCTGTTCCTGAACATTACTGATAAAACTTTTTTATACGTTAGGTTTCAGATGTATATAATTCTTATATTTATGATATGTATAAGATTTTCTTATATGAAACCAAAAGGAAGAGAAGAAATGATAAGAAAATTGTATATAGATGGAGGAAAAAATGAAGATATGGAAAACAAGACAGGTATTTTGTAGAATGAGACTGCCCAACAATTTGAAAAAAAAAAGGGATGTAGCGCAGCTTGGTAGCGCGTTTGTTTTGGGTACAAAATGTCACGGGTTCAAATCCTGTCATCCCTACCTATTACTTCTTCTATGGACAGTAACGAGGATTAATTGAGAACGATTCAAATTGTACATAATTTTCCGTTTTTTATACTATATGTATGCAAGATGCATTGGGGTAGATTTCTTTACAGTACAGTTGTATCCCCTGCCATAAGCATAAGAAAGCGCTCTTAGTTCAGTTCGGTAGAACGCGGGTCTCCAAAACCCGATGTCGTGGGTTCAAATCCTACAGAGCGTGAGTCAGTTTATTTGATGTCGAATCACAATAAAATATTTGAACAAAAAAAAAACAAAAAAGTTTAATTGCAACTTGCATTGGACCTCCTGCGGGAAGGAGGTCAATAAAAAAGAAATAAATATTACTCAATCAAAGATCTAACTGATCACCGCGTCTGTATTGTAAATATGCGGTTACGAATAATCCTGCTAAAGTAATAGGAATTAGACCTAAGACGATTCCAAATAGAAAAACTTCAATCATTTCGGTTTGTTTAAGGGGATAAAAAAATAGGTAAGATACATTTAAAAATATTAATCTGAATTATCCATGAATCTCAATGACCAAGAATTGACAATTGATGTGTAAAAGAACCATAGAATACCAAGAATCTCAGAGAAATATTCGTTTTTATCAATTTTTTCATTCAATTTATTTCAAATAAGTCGTATCTTGTTTAAACCAATGAATAGAGCTGGGGTTATAGTTAAAGCAGCCAGTAGAAAACCGAAATAACTAGTTATAGTAAGCATGAAAGAGCTAAATTAGATATGTTCCTTTGCTACATATGCTGATAAAGCACTTACCTAAATTAAAATTTTTAGAAAATATGACGGTAATAAAAAATCAATTGACAGAATTAGTTTAGTTCCAATTGAAAATTAAATTTTGATCATTTCCCTTCTTTTTCAAGAGGATATAATCCGTTTTGGAACGAATGCCTGATACTAATTACCTTTTTATTTTTTTCATTGGACTCAGTCCAGTAATAGGTTGCTTAATTGCCCATAACATAATATTTCGAAGGAAAAGAAGAAAAAGGTGCCCCACAATCTATCGAAAAATAGAATTTTTACTTTCTTTTTCTATTTTAATTCTTTTTTCTTCAGGTCCAACCCGATTCAAAGACGAACAACTTTCATTATCCTTTTAGATTCTATATTCCGTCTTTCCATATCGGGGAGTTCTATACTTCTAATTCGGTCAAGAAAGACCTTTATTTTGGATCTAACAGTTGCATTATGAATATAGATTGTTATCGCCGGGTTTTCTTTCTTTCATTTCTTTCTTTCATTAAGTATTATATACTATTTTATATTACATTACATAATATATTCTATATTACATAGAATTATTACATTATATATATATTATTACATACAATTACATTATATATTATTACATTATATATGTATATTATTATTACGACTATATACGACTATACGACTACGACCAACCAATTACTTGAAATGAAAAGATTCAAACAAAAAATTTTATAATCAACAAAAAGAATTGTTAATGGATTTAAGATCCATTATATTATACGTATAAATTAAATTAATTTAATTGTGTAAAGTGTAAAGAGTAAATATAATTTAATAATATCTTTCGTGAATTATTAGAAACAAGAAACCATTGATTCACACTTTTTCAAGATGTTTGTTTATTTTCTATTATGAATCCAATAATGGAAATCTTATAAGGAATTTGAGTAACTTTCTATTCATCTATTGAATAATATGGAGTTATGCATAAATAAGGAACAGAAAAAGAAGAAAAGAA